AACACTTATGATACTGGAACTCATGCCTTATCGAGCATCCTTTCCCATTTTAAAATTGGTTTATTCTGCAGCAGCAAATGCTAATGATCTTGGTTTGAACGAAGCGGATTCATTCATTAGTAAAGCCGAAGTTAATGGGGGTACCCTTGTAAAAAGGTTAAGACCTAGAGCTCGAGGACGCAGTTATCTAATAAAACGACCCACCTGTCATATAACAATTGTATTGAAGGATAAATCTAAAAAATCTTTAGATGAATCTAAGATTTAGATTCATATTTAGAAATAACATATGGATGGAAAGATAATAGAATAATATGGGACAAAAAATAAATCCACTTGGTTTCAGACTTGGTACAACCCAAAGTCATCATTCCTTTTGGTTCGCACAACCAAAAAGTTTTTCCATTGGTCTCCAGGAAGATGAAAAAATACGAGATTGTATCAAGAATTATGTACAAAAAAATATGAGAATATCCTCGGGTTTCGAAGGAATTGCACATATAGAAATTAAAAAAAGAATTGATCTTATTCAGGTCATAGTCTATATTGGATTCCCAAATTTATTAATAGAGGGTCGAAGACGAGGAATCGAAGAATTACAAACGAATGTACAAAAAGAGTTGAATTCTGTAAACCGGAGACTCAACATTGCTATCACAAGAGTTGAAAAACCTTATGGACAACCTAATATTCTGGCAGAATACATAGCTTTACAGTTAAAAAATAGAGTTTCATTTCGAAAAGCAATGAAAAAAGCTATTGAATTAACTGAACAAACAGATACAAAAGGAATTCAAGTACAAATTGCAGGGCGTATCGACGGAAAAGAAATTGCACGTGTCGAATGGATCAGAGAAGGTAGGGTTCCCCTACAAACCATTCGCGCTAAAATTGATCATTGTTCCTATACAGTTCGAACTATCTATGGAGTATTAGGCATAAAAATTTGGATATTTGTAGACGGGAAGTAATGGACCTTTATTTGTCTTATCATTCTATCCAGTGATAGAACAAAAAATGATAAACTGTTTCATTTTTCTTCTGTTTGTTTGTTGAATCAAACACGAGCTTAATTCTTTTAATTCTATAGGGATGAATAAAATTTTGATTTACCTTTTTTGGTAGAATTGCTATGCTTAGTGTGTGACTCGTTTTCTTGGTTTTCTTTAGAGTTAGGATAAAAAAAGTAGACTGACTCCTACTCTGAACTAGTAACTATAGAAACTAATAACCAACCTATGGCTTCGTATTGTCGAGATCCCCCCAAACAGTCACTATATGAGGTATTGATCATATAGTTGTAGCAACTGTCAATTTTTCCCTAAAAATAAATTGGATTCCGGGTTGTGAATAAAAAATAAGGGGATGTAAATAAATGGAAGGATGATAGATAGAAAGAAAAAAAATATCAACGATATATGATTCCAATATGTATGGTTTATGAATCATTTTATAAAAGGCAGTGTGATAAAGCATCAATACTGAAAAAGTAAAGAGCCTCGAGTTAATAGAAACTGAGGAGATTGACCCGGAGACGCATTTTGTCGGGAGCTCCATTGTCAAGTTCAGGCCTAATCATTAACGGAGAAGCTATGGGAACGAGGGAACCCATGATTACATAGGATTCTATTGAAAACGAATCCTAATGATTCATTGGGTGGGATGGCGGAACGGACCAGGAACCAATTCATTTTTTATGAAACAGTCGTGGGTTGACCCTACGAATGAAGCAGAAAAGAGTCAATATTCGCCCGCGAAACATTGATTGAATTAATCAATTTTACATTAAATTAAATAATATGTGTTAGATTCAAATTAATTCAATTAAAAAAAAAAAAAGCATTAAATTAACTAAATTAACTAATCTAATATTAAATTAATAAATTAACTAATTATAGTTATAAAATAAAACAAACTTTATATATTATACATACTCAATTAGATTATTTATACTATTTATACTTATACTATAATTAACTATAATTAACTAATTTATATTTATATTATAATATAACTTATAATATAACCAATTATTAATTATATTATATATATAATTATAAATTAATTATAAATTAGTTATATAAATATATAAATTATAAAAAAATATTATACTATACCTTATATAAATAATTATATATATCTTGTATATATGTCTTGATATGTCTTGTTCTTCTACATCTCGTATTCTTGTATATCTTATCTTGTATTTATTTATATTGTATATCTTGTATTTATATTTATATCCTGATATATATGTATATCCTGCTTGTATGTAAATATATCTTGCAACTTCCTTTTTTCCTATGTAATATCAACAAATCCTATTATTTAGTGTATTATTCATAAAATACATGTGTATCTGTACTGTAATATTATGGAATCCTTTATATTAAATATTAAATTGTTTCTTCTTTCGCGAGGAGCCAGATGAGAAGAAACTCTCATGTCCGGTTCTGCAGTAGAGATGGAAGAGGGAAACAACCATCAACTATAACCCCAAAAGAACCAGATTCCGTAAACAACATAGAGGAAGAATGAAAGGAATATCTTATAGAGGCAATCATATTTGTTTCGGAAGATACGCTCTTCAGGCACTTGAACCCGCTTGGATCACAGCTAGACAAATAGAAGCGGGACGAAGAGCAATGACTCGATATGCGCGTCGTGGTGGAAAAATATGGGTACGTATATTTCCCGACAAACCCGTTACAGTAAGACCTACAGAAACACGTATGGGTTCGGGGAAGGGATCTCCCGAATATTGGGTATCTGTTGTTAAACCGGGTCGAATACTTTATGAAATGGGCGGAGTATCCGAAACTGTGGCCAGAGCAGCCATTTCAATAGCTGCGTGCAAAATGCCTATACGAACTCAATTTATTATTGCAGGATAGAGATGTAGAACTAAAGAAAAAGGTATTAGGAATGAAAAAATACAATTGCGGGTTTATTTATTTCTAGACAGATAATATTTCTTTTCTTTCTTCATCCTTTGCATTGAAAGAGCGGATAAAAAATGATATGATTCAACCTCAGACCCTTTTGAATGTAGCGGATAATAGCGGGGCTCGAGAATTGATGTGTATTCGAATCTTAGGAACTAGTAATCGCAAATATGCTCATATTGGTGACGTTATTGTTGCTGTAATCAAAGAAGCAGTACCAAATATGCCGCTCGGAAGATCAGAAGTCATTAGAGCTGTAATTGTACGTACGTGTAAAGAACTCAAGCGCGAAAACGGTATGAGAATACGATATGATGACAATGCGGCAGTTGTCATTGATCAAGAAGGAAATCCAAAAGGGACTCGAGTTTTTGGTGCAATCGCCAGGGAATTGAGACAATTGAATTTCACAAAAATCGTCTCATTAGCTCCTGAAGTATTATAAATATTAATATTAGTAGATGAAATTATGATATAGTAGAATATCTGAAATAGATAAATTAGTAGATTGTGTCTCAAGCATATACTTTTATTTATGAATTCATAAATAAAAAAAAAAACACGTTGATTATATCAAAATTAGGAGGCAACTATAATTATAGTTCATCATGAGTAGGGACACTATTGCCGAAATAATAACTTCTATAAGAAATGCTGACATGAATAAAAAAGGAACGGTTCGAATAGCATCTACTAATATCACCGAAAACATTGTTAAAATACTTCTGCGAGAAGGTTTTATTGAAAACGTTAGAAAACATCGAGAAAATAAGAAAAATTTCTTGGTTTCAACCCTGCGACATAAAAGAACTAGGAAAAGGATATATAAAACTATTTTAAAGCGTATCAGCCGACCCGGTCTACGAATCTATTCCAACTATCAACGAATTCCTAGGATTTTAGGCGGAATGGGGATTGCTATTCTTTCTACTTCTCGAGGTATAATGACAGATCGAGAAGCTCGTCTAGAAGGAGTTGGGGGAGAAATTTGGTGTTATATATGGTGATCCTTTTCCTACGGTATCCTAATTTGATCTCTAACTTCCCGGTTGTGAAAAGAATGAAAAGAAAAAGAGAGGAAAAGTGAGTTATATGACCGCTCCCCCATTAATTGATACTTCATTCAAGGAGGGGTTGCCAGGAATGAAAGAACAAAAATGGATTCATGAGGGTTTAATTACAGAATCACTTCTTAATGGTATATTCCGGGTCTTTTTAGAGAATGAAAATGTAATTCTAGGTTATGTTTTAGGTTATGTTTCGGGGAGGATCCGGCGTGGTTTTATCTGGATACTACTGGGGTTCAAAATCGAAGTAAGTAGTTATAAGTTATAATTCAACCAGCAGGGGACGTATAATTTATACGCAACAAAGATTCGAACGATTGGGAGATTTTTGGAATCTCATTCATGGGGATACAATTCGAGGTTTAAAAATTAAAGAAACTTTTTTTATTTCAATTTCAAAGAATGGATTCAGAATTAAGGTAAGGAATCATAAATATGAAAATAAGAGCTTCTGTTCGTAAAATTTGTGAAAAATGTCGACTGATCCGTAGGCGCGGACGAATTATAGTGATTTGTTCTAATCCAAGACATAAACAGAGACAAGGATAATCTTTTGAGCTTTCTAAAAGAAGGATCAATGTCAAAATAAAGAATCTGTTTTAACATGAAATGGATATCTCCGTATATTTCTGACTCATATTTATGAGATGATAAAATATGACAAAACCTATACCAAGAATTAGTTCACGTAGGAATGGACGTATTGGTTCGCGTAAGAATGGGCGTAGAATACCAAAAGGGATTATTCATGTTCAAGCGAGTTTCAACAATACCATTGTAACTGTTACAGATGTACGGGGGCGGGTGGTTTCTTGGTCCTCTGCGGGCACTTCAGGATTCAAAGGCGCAAAAAGAGGGACACCTTTTGCTGCTCAAGCCGCAGCCGCAAACGCCATTCGTACAGTAGTGGATCAAGGTATGCAACGAGCAGAAGTTATGATAAAAGGTCCTGGTCCCGGACGAGATGCAGCATTACGAGCTATTCGTCGAAGTGGTATACTATTAAGTTTCGTACGCGATGTAACTCCTATGCCACATAATGGATGTAGACCCCCTAAAAAAAGACGTGTATAGAAATAAGAATTGAACAGATTTCAAGAGAAATAAATGATTCAATAATCTAATCAAGTAAAATAAAATATTATTATGGTTCGAGAGGAAATAGCAGGATCCACTCGAACACTACAGTGGAAGTGTGTTGAATCAAGAGTCGACAGTAAGCGTCTTTATTATGGGCGTTTCGTTCTGTCCCCGCTTATGAAAGGTCAAGCCGATACCATAGGTATTGCTATGCGACGGGTTTTACTTGAAGAAATAGAAGGAACATGTATAACACGTGCAAAATCTGAAAAAGTACCACATGAATATTCTACGATAGCGGGTATTGAAGAATCAGTACATGAAGTTTTAATGAATTTGAAAGAAATTGTATTGAGAAGTAGTCTATATGGCACTCGAGACGCATCCATTTGCGTCAAAGGCCCCAGATACATAACAGCTCAAGATATTATCCTACCGTCTTCCGTGGAAATCGTTGACACTACACAGCATATAGCTACCTTGACAGAGCCTCTTGATTTGTGTATTGAATTACAAATCCAAAGAGATCGCGGATATCGTATGAGACCCACAAATAACTCTCAAGATGGAAGTTATCCTATAGATGCTGTATCCATGCCTGTTCGAAATGCGAATCATAGTATTTATTCTTATGGGAATGGGAATGAAAAACAAGAGATCCTTTTTCTAGAAATATGGACAAATGGGAGTTTAACTCCTAAAGAAGCACTCCATGAAGCTTCTCGTAATTTGATTGATTTATTTATTCCTTTTCTACATGCAGAAGAAAAGGACCTAAATTTCGAAGAAAACAAAAGTAGATTTACTCTACCCCCTTTTACCTTTCATGATATATTAGCTAATCTAAAGAAAAACAAAAAAGAAATTGCATTGAAATGTATTTTTATTGACCAATCAGAATTGCCTTCCAGGACCTATAATTGTCTCAAAAGATCCAATATACATACATTATTGGACCTTTTGAGTAACAGTCAAGAAGATCTTATGAAAATTGAATATTTTCGGATAGAAGATGTAAAACAGATAGTGGACATTCTACAGAAGCATTTCACAATTTATTTACCTAAGAATAAGTTTTCATTTTAAATCTATCATAATTACTTCATCTTTTTCTTTTTTTTTTTTTAAGAAAAAATTTTGGAATCTTAAGCATAAGCTCAATCCGTATTGAGATGGATTAAAAATAATGTATCTAGGGAAGATTCAGTTTGAATCGACTATTCCCTAGATACCTACGCGCAGTATTTCACGGTTGAATCAATTTCAATTTGAACTAAAAAAGACCTAAAGTAAGGGATTTATCAATAGGTAATGTTGCTCCAATACCTAACCAAAGAGCTACTGCGGTACCGATCAAAAAGACTGTTGTAGCTACTGGACGACGAAATGGATTTTGGAATTTATTGACATTCTCCAAAAAGGGTACTGTTAATAAGCCCGTTGGTACTGAAACCATTAAAAGAACACCCAACAACTTATTTGGTACTGTGCGAAGTATTTGAAAAACTGGAAAGAAGTACCATTCGGGTAATATTTCCAAAGGAGTTGCAAATGGATCTGCCGGTTCACCAATCATTGAGGGCTCTAGGACCGCTAAGCCTACGTTACATGCTATAGTACCCAAAATAACTACTGGAAAAATATATAAAAGATCATTGGGCCATGCGGGCTCTCCATAATAATTATGTCCCATCCCTTTAGCCAATTTAGCTCTTAATACAGGATCATTCAAGTCAGGTTTCTTTGTTATTGGGATAGGTGAATTCTTATGGATCCACCCCCCGAAGGAACCGGACATGAGAATTTTTCATCATCCGGCTCGAGCAAGAATCAAATAAATCAAAGGAATGACAGAAATGGATCCATCTCAAATCTATATTTCATCCATATCTACACGTATATAATGACTCTATGTAAGAAAATATTTAGCGAACTCCATTTTCCGGAGTTGCAACTATTCATTGGCAAGAATTAAGTTCTTACAGGTAAATGCTCAATATCCAAGTAGGCTTACAAATTTTATCATGATCAAGTGCTTTTTGGATTATCTCATATCTTGTGATTGGTATTTATTCTCACAATATCGTGAGTCTTCTTAAATACAAAGAATTTACTTGTTACTAATACAGTTTAGCCTCTGTCCTTCCTTAGATCCCTTATTTCACTCCGATAGTATCATAGATCCGGATGGATGCAAAGGAAATGGATGCATTTCTATACTATAAACTATAAATAAGTAAGTAGAATAGATAGAACATAATCTAGATTATGCCACATCATCTATTTTACGGGATCTTACGGAGCCTGCCCATGCATGACACGGATTCAGGTATGATCATGGAAAAGGTTCTCCTCAAGCGAACCAGCCTATCTTACACTACGTAGGGGGACTCGCGCGGTGATTGGATGCGGAGACACATTTGGTTGTGAATTCCAATGTGGCGGATAAAATCATATATCCGCATGGCCCAATCAATAGTTCAAGTCACACACTCCCATAATCCATCTTCTGTTCGGACAATCCACTTCAACTATTCATATCAAAGTATCAAATAAAGAGTACGATACTTCGGAGTTGAAGAGAAATATCCAAATAACATGTCTTATTTTTTCAATAATCCATATTTGTAGCAATGAGATACTATTGTTCCTTTCCAAAATAATATATGATCGATTACTAATATCTATGATCTGTCTTCTTTACTTTATAAAGGACCTGAAATACCTTGCTTACGTATCATTGAGAAGTGCATTAACATAAATACGGCAGTAAGAAGAGGCAATACAAAAGTGTGTAAACTATAAAAACGAGTCAAAGTGGATTGACCCACACTAGCACTTCCGCGTAATAACTCTACCAAAGGCGATCCTATTACAGGAATAGCTTCAGGCACGCCTGTCACAATTTTGACTGCCCAATAACCAATTTGGTCCCAAGGTAAGGAATAACCAGTTACACCAAAAGATGCAGTCAATACAGCGAGAACTACACCCGTAACCCAAGTTAATTCGCGAGGTTTTTTAAATCCGCCTGTGAGATACACACGAAATACGTGTAAAATCATCATTAGAACCATCATACTCGCTGACCATCGATGAACTGATCGGATTAACCAACCGAAGTTGGCCTCAGTCATTATGTATTGAACAGAGGAAAAGGCCTCTGTAACGGTTGGTCGATAGTAAAAAGTCATAGCAAAACCCGTAGCTACTTGTACTAAAAAACAAGTAAGTGTGATCCCCCCTAGACAATGAAATATGTTGACGTGAGGAGGAACATATTTACTAGTTATATCATCTGCAATCGCCTGAATCTCGAGACGCTCTTCGAACCAGTCGTATACTTTATTGAGATAGGTAAACCAAGGTAACTCCCCCTCTCGAGAACCGTATATGAGAATTTCATCTCGTACGGCTCAAGCGAAAACATACAAATACTGTTTCAACGGATATGTAATAGAAAATTTGAAACTTCTTAGTCACTTGATTCAATCTATCCCGAAGACCCGAAGAAATCAAAATCCGGAATCCGTTCTTTGTGATGATAATGCCAAAAAAAATATCAAGTTAGCTCATCCGTCTTTTTTTTTTTTTTTTATTGATTATTACAGGCCTCTTGAATCTTCTCTTCCCCTATTTAGTATTTTATTTGAGTTTTTTTGCGTAATGAAAATTTACTATTGTTTTACTTTTGATAGGAATTCTCTTGTTGAGACCCTATGAATCAATTGAAACCTCAGATTCATACTAGAGCCACGATGATTCCTCAATAAGTCCCCAAACAAAGCTCAAAGGTTCTCTGAGTAAGAACCATTTGATCATCACTTATTTAACGAATAGATGTAATGACTCAACAAAATCCAGAGAAATAGTTGTACTTCCGTCAAAGCACATAGTTCTGAAAGAAGAAAAATTGTTTGATTTAGAAAATACCCTTTTGTTTTGAAATTTTTTTGAGTCCGGTTACGAGGTTTTAATAGTAGGTATGAATCATAGTCCAAATATTTCTTTTCTTGATCTATTCGATATATTCCGTGCTCCGGAAACTAGAAAAAAATATAAATATCCGACGAGGTAGAATCATCTTTGTCAAGATGACAGATCCATTTTCTGTATATCAATAGGATCAATTATAACAAGTCACACACTCATATTCCGGAAATACCGAAACAAAGGAATTTCACGGTCGAACTACCAAAATGGGCTAGAAATCAGAGTCCCAAGTTGCTTTTTTTACTAGTACTTCATTGCTCTTATGAACCTAACTCACTGAAATTCCATCCAATAAAACGGAAGAATTATAAATCTCCAAAATAATAGATAGGAATATCGCAAATAGAGCCATTGCGACTCCCATAAAGGGAGTAGTACCCCAGCCCGGAGCTACTTTACCATATTCCGAATTCAACGGTTTCAATAAATCCCCTACAAGAGTCCGTCTTGGCCCAGATCTAGAACTACCCTCAACAGTTTGTGTCGCCATAAATACTATTTAATTGGTTGAGATCTGTTGACTTTGTGTACCATTCCGTTGTAGTTGTAAATAAACTATCTTTTTGTAGATCCATTGCGATCTTGAAATCTAATAATGGAAACAGCAACCTTAGTCGCCATCTCCATATCTGGTTTACTTGTAAGCTTTACTGGGTACGCCTTATATACTGCTTTTGGGCAACCCTCTCAACAACTAAGAGATCCATTCGAGGAACACGGGGACTAGTTGAAGTAGTGAACCTCCCAATATGGAATGTTGGGGGGTTCATTACTTCAATTGAGATAATGAAAAATCATTTGATTTTTTTAGTCGGAACTTTAGGAGGTTCTCGAAAAAAGATAGCGAAAAAAATTATCCCTAGAGTAGAGACTAACAGGAATGTATAAACCAATGCTTCCATAGATTCAACCGTGGTTTACAATTATAGCTTCCAAACCTATTTATTTTGGATCATTTATCACATCATTTATCAGATAAAGAAAGGGAAAGAGTCAAAGAAAAAGCAGTGATTCAAGTCACGATTTCTCCGTCCCCTATCCCATGTAAAAAAAAAAAAAATCAAATGAAAACCAAACGTAGGCGAAAAATACCAGAGCAATGTTGTATCAGATTGTCTGTCTCCTTGTGGTTGGATCTCCAATTTTTTGGAATGTTCCAAATTCCACTTGAGCATCCAAATCTGGATCAATACCAGCAAAAACATCCCGGAACAAGGTTCTAGCGCCATGCCAAATGTGTCCGAAAAAGAAGAGCAAAGCAAATGAAGCATGCCCGAAAGTGAACCAACCCCTCGGGCTGCTACGAAAAACACCGTCGGATTTCAAAGTAGCCCGATCCAATTCAAAAATTTCCCCTAATTGGGCGCGTCTAGCATATTTTTTCACAGTAGCAGGATCACTGTAACTAACTCCATTAAGTTCGCCACCATAGAATTCAACAGTTACACCTACTTGTTCGACACTATACTTTGATTCTGCCCTTCTAAAAGGAACATCGGCTCTCACAATTCCATCTCCATCTACCAAAACTACCGGAAATGTTTCAAAAAAAGTAGGCATACGACGTACAAAAAGCTCGCGTCCTTCTTTATCCCTAAAGATAGGGTGTCCTAACCATCCAACAGCTATTCCATCCCCATTGTCCATTGAGCCCGCCCTGAATAATCCTCCCTTTGCCGGATTATTACCAATGTAATCATAAAAAGCTAATTTTTCGGGAATTTTTGACCAAGCTTCCGATAAACTCAGATTTTCAGCTAGTCCAGCACCAACTCTTCGATATATTTCTTGCTGAAAATATCCCTGATCCCACTGATAACGAGTGGGACCAAATAATTCAATCGGGGTAGTTGCTGAACCATACCACATAGTTCCAGCAACAACGAAAGCTGCAAAAAACACAGCAGCGATACTACTGGAAAGGACAGTTTCAATATTTCCCATACGTAATCCTTTGTATAGACGTTGAGGTGGACGGACACTAAGATGGAATAGACCCGCTAATATGCCTAACGTCCCCGCTGCAATATGATGAGAAGCTATTCCTCCTGGAACAAAAGGATCAAAACCTTCCGCGCCCCATGCTGGATTTACAGGTTGTACTTTTCCAGTTAGTCCATAAGGATCGGACACCCATATTCCAGGACCATACAAGCCTGTTACATGAAATGCACCAAAGCCAAAGCAAGCCGCCCCTGCAAGAAATAAATGAATTCCAAAAATCTTGGGCAAATCCAAAGAGGGTTTTCCCGTACGTTCATCACAGAAAATTTCTAGGTCCCAATACACCCAATGCCAGATAGCTGCCAAGAAGCACAAGCCGGAAAACACAATATGTGCACCTGCCACACCTTCGTAACTCCAAATACCCGGATTCGTTATAGTTCCTCCAGTAATACTCCAACCGCCCCATGAATTGGTTATTCCTAAACGAGTCATGAAGGGTATAACGAACATACCCTGTCTCCACATTGGATCAAGAACGGGATCAGAGGGATCAAAAACCGCTAATTCGTATAGAGCCATTGAACCGGCCCAACCAGAAACTAAAGCTGTATGCATTATGTGGACAGAAAGCAACCGACCGGGATCATTCAATACAACGGTATGAACACGATACCAAGGCAAACCCATGGAAATACCCCTTTATCAAAGATAAATAGACACTATGTAACTTTATCGCATTGGACTAAAAAACTAAAAAATATATATACTATGTACCTAACCCTTTTCAGTAGATTATCTATGAACAAGGGTTAATATTTATTCCGTTACATTGGAAATAATGGAAAAAATCTGTTCGTAGGAACAAAGAGAAGCAGATCTATTCTATACCCGATAAGTAACAATACGCAATGGGGAATTGGTTTCATTTTTGGAAAACGAATGCATAAACACTTGTTGATTATTCGAACGATCCCCTCATAAGAAATTTTCTTAATTCATTCCGTATTTCTGTATGAACCCCCCAATCTATGTATAAAATAGGAGAAACAGAAATAAAAATGATGAAGACAATAAATCCATTGTTACGTTTTCACATCAAAGTAAAATATAGTACTTTAATTTCTTTTTTTTTTAATGCCCATTGGTGTTCCAAAAGTACCTTTTCGGAGTCCTGGAGAGGAAGATGCAATTTGGGTTGACGTATAGTGCGACTTGTCAGACATATTGGGTCATATGGGATTTACCCGTTCTCTCCCCCGATCGAGATATCCTCTGTTTCGCCCAAGAAAGATTGATTGAACCTTCAAAAACTCGGAGCGCGAAGTACAATTAAATCAATTTTTTTTAGAGATTAATCAATAATCTAAATTAGAAGAATTTATGGTTGGCTTGTACCAATAAAATGAAATATTCAGGCTCCGTTCAGAAAATACCAAATTGGTAATATAGGTACCGCTTGTATCATAAAAGATTTTGATACCCTAGCGGTTATCTCAAACTACCAATCAATGGAATAAAAGTATAATAAGTCTATCAAATAGTTTGGCGGAAGGCATGAAACAAATTGAAAAAAAAAAAAAAAAAAAAATCGTAGCAAAAAGAAGTGGCACTGACATAATTTGCCCTATATGTGCAAATATAATTCGGATAGATATTTACCCGGAGTAGAACATGAACCTAAAAAAAATAAAATGGGCCCATTTAGGAACAAGAAAATGACATCTTGATTTGAATCTCGATGAAACAATACATCAATGAGAGGTTAGTTCAATAAGTTTTTTGAATTCTTTTTTTTTTTTAACAGGGTTTTTCTAGGGAAAGAAGCAAAAACTTATGATGTTTCTTGAAAAATAGAATATAAGAAAAAGTCCCTTCATTTTCATTAGAGAAAAACAAAAAATCTTGTTAAAAAAAAAAGAAATAGGACTGGAATCAACACATTGATTTTTTTTTTTCGCAATTTTTTTGAACCGTATGCATCCAAAGGTGCATGTACGGTTCCTAAAGGATACAATTTTGTCCTAATCAACCGACTTTATCGAGAAAGATTACTTTTTTTAGGACAAGAGGTTGATAGCGAGATCTCGAATCAACTTGTTGGTCTTATGGTATATCTTAGTATAGAGGATGATACTAAGGATCTTTATTTGTTTATAAACTCCCCCGGTGGGTGGGTAATACCAGGAATAGCTATTTATGATACTATGCAATTTGTGCCACCTGATGTACATACAATATGCATGGGATTAGCCGCTTCGATGGGATCTTTCATTCTGGTCGGAGGAGAAATTACCAAACGTCTAGCATTCCCTCACGCTTGGCGCCAATGAGTTTTTTATTTGAAAAAAAAAAGACTATGCCTTCGCCATCATGAATAATAAGTAATAATAGCATGGCATTTTAAGTTCGATATGAACAAACCTTTTTTGTTTTTTCATAACATGAAATTATGTATCGAAATAGTAGTATGAAACAAAGGTTATTTCCGATTTGATCTTATGTGTCGGAGGTCTGTTTCAGCGTCACAAACCATTTTTCTTACACACCAGAAGTGCCTTTCTGATATTAATGTTATAAAAAGGAAAATAAAAAAAAAAAGATTTTTTTTCCCTTACCTTAATTTGAATTGATCAGGTCAGAAAAAACCTTGGGATTGCTAAATTAAAGATGAGATAAATAAGAAATATATAAAGCAACAGAACCATCATAGTATTTTTTACTTCTACGAAAGGAAGGGTGGTAAATGGATCATTCAACGATCTGGATCGGATGGATTCTTTTTGTCTCTAGTACCTTTGTCCCTTTCTTTGGCGGATGGAAGGGAAGGGTCAATTCCATTGCAGAGCCGTATGCAATGTACAAAAGATGCCTGTACGGTTGTTCAATTCTATCTTTTTTTGTTATTTTTATTCTTTCCCTTTGACTGACCAATCGTGTGAGATAGAGGAGCTGCTCGCGGTGGATGTTATATAATCAGGGTTATGATTCACCAACCTGCTAGTTCTTTTTATGAGGCACAAGCAGGGGAATTCATCCTGGAAGCAGAAGAACTACTGAAACTTCGTGAAACCCTCACAAGGGTTTATGTACAAAGAACGGGCAACCCCTTATGGGTTGTATCCGAAGACATGGAAAGGGATGTTTTTATGTCAGCAACAGAAGCCCAGGCTTATGGCATTGTTGATCTTGTAGCGGTCGAAAATACTGGGGATTCCGTGTAAATGCAGGATTCCATTTCAAACCGTAATTTAAATTTTCCGTGATTTTATATTGAATATTTTTATTTTACCCAAGTAAAATATTCATTCAATTGAAGGGAAAAAATTCATAATCATCAGGTTAGGTTAAGATCGATCTAAACCAGCCCATTATAATCCCATGATATATATACGATTTAACATGCCAACTATTAAACAACTTATTAGAAACGCAAGACAGCCAATCAGAAATGTCACGAAATCTCCCGCTCTTCGAGGATGTCCTCAGCGTCGAGGAACATGTACTAGGGTGTATGTGCGACTCGTTTAGATCATGAGCTCGAACAAATGAGACAATTGTTCCAGTATCAATGACTAGTACCAATGAATAGATAGAATGGAAAAAATGGAAGAATACTGTTTACTATCTAAACTCAAAATAAAGATGTACCATATACCTCTATTGATTGTGTATGAATTTTATGGTTTCTGTTGGTGCAAATCCAATCACCTCGATTTGAGATGAAAATCTATTTTCCATTGGTAGCAAAAGAAAAGGTTATCTATTAAGCGGGGAAACGATATTTAATTAAGAAGCAAAACAATTATGCTCCTATTCTTGAAATAACGGACTAACAGGGTCAGCTACCTAGCCAACTTTCATAATTAAATGCCGTCACTGTATGGATAGCTCTCATTGTGAAAAGACCTATTACTGTATAATTCATGGGTAGAGCCAAAAAGTGCGAACTATACAAGTTACCAAAAACATTGATTAAATGGGATGGGAGAAAGAGCTCCGGTGTATAGAGAGGACCTCACCGTTTAAGAAGTAACCATAGAAACGAAGGAATCCACTATTTATTTTTAAAAATTTTTAAAATTTGATTATCGGTCGAATTTCTTATTTCCACAAGCGAAATACCTGACTGAAAGAAATCAAAATCGTGGTTGGGAAGGTTATAGTAGCAAAAGCCATTGGAATTTATATTTTATATATTGGAATAATCCGTTTTGTTATTAATTGAACCGGGGAAAAAGAATGACTGAACGAACAGAAATCAATTAGTTATTCATCAAAGTTTAATTTGATTAAATGACCAGAGTTAGACGAGGATATACAGCTCGGAGACGCCGAACAAAAATTCGTTTATTTGCATCAAGCTTTCGAGGGGCTCATTCAAGACTTACTCGAACTATTACTCAACAGAAAATGAGAGCTTTGGTTTCCGCTTATAGAGATAGAGGTAGGCAAAAGAGAGATTTTCGTCGTTTGTGGATCACTCGGATAAATGCAGTAGCTCGTGAGAACGAGGTTTCCTATAGTTATAGTAGACTGATACATAATCTGTACAAGAGGCAATTGCTTCTTAATCGTAAAATACCTGCGCAAATAGCTATATCAAATAAGAAATGTCTTTGCATCATTTCCAAAAGGATCATCAAATAAAAGAGATTCTAAAATTATATTTATATTATATATATAGGAATGGTTGAAACAAAATTCCCCGGAGAATAAACTCCGGGAAGATAGAATCAAAATAAATTAAGATAAGTAGTATGAATGAACGAACATGTTTCAATAAAAAAAGGCTTATTCTTCCCCATTTTTTATTACAACAGAATAATGAAATGCGGATTCTAGTCTTTTTCAAAAACTTCAATGTTCAGTTCAGATTGAAGTTTTGAGCCAATTGAAGAATATAGTATGCCTATTTATTTCTGGTTCTAGGACCAGTAGCTCTAGGGATCGACTCGGTTCTCTCAAATTGTTTCTCATTATTAAGAAAAGGTAACGAAGATAAAATACGAGCTTGTTTTATAGCAATAGTAATTAATCGTTGTTGTTTCAAGTTTAATCTATTTACTCGTCTAGATAATATTTTTCCTTGTTCACTAATAAATCGACTAATTAAACTCATGTTTCTATAATCAATTCGATCCCCCGATCCAATTGGGGGCAAACGCCTACGAAAAGATCGCTTGGTTTTATGAAAGGGTTGCTTGGATTTATCCATGGTTTATTCCTTATCTCTAAAATCTTATTTCTTCATGCATTTAAGATCCGACCGAAATAGGGTTTTATTTCTATATTTATATATGTTATTAACCTCCTCCTGCTCCTTGGATTGGAAGGATCGCCCACACGCTCTGTTTGATCTATTTCTTTACTTCCCCATGAATTGTATGCTTGTTACAATAGCGACAAAATTTTTTTAATTCTAATCGACTGGGTGTATTGTGTCGATTCTTTTGAGTAATATATCTAGAAATACCCGGAAATTCCTTAGTGACACCATTTCGGACACAACCGGTACATTCCAAAATGACTCTGACTCTGACATCTTTACCTTTTGCCATGGACCTCCTTTGCTTTGGATTTTGGATCAACTCAACTCTTCTATTTTCGACCCGAACCGAAGAAGAAGAAAGGAACATTAAATTGAAAAATCAATGGAAGTTACTCAAATTTCATTTCAAAAGCTTTCTTTCATTATAATGTAATAATTAACTAATACAACTTTTTCTAACTAGTAATTCTTTTTTTTTTTTTTAGTCTAATCGCAGTATTTCATTTACGCATTTTATATTATTTGGTGGAGCCTGTCTTAGACCCACATTTACATTTCTATTCTACCAACCAAATTAGATCTTAGACCCACCCATCCGATGCTGGGGTTAAATATCCTTTTATTCTTTCTCTTTTCTTCCTATCCTAAACAACGAAAAAGGGTAGGTGGGGGAAATGAGTCACGTAGAATTTTTTGTATCTCTAATTTTCTTTATCTCTTCCCATATCAATAACTAGAATGAAAAAAAAGGGAATGACAAGGCATCCGGGAATAAACGATTAATTTCTATCAATAAACCTGCTAAAGACCCAAACCATAGAGTAGTCAGCACAGGTGCCACAGAGAGATATGTTTTTATATCTCGCATTGAAAATCCTCCTTTTTTATTTCTTTATTGTAATACATGTATGATCAGATGTTGGAACTAAATTTAGGATCACTTGTATTTTTATGCAACATTTATAACTAAAATGTCTATGTACAATGAGTCAGTGGATGGGATTGGGATTTTCCTGCCCCTAAAACAGAAAAAAAAAAAAAATACCCCGAACATCACCGATAAATAGTCATTCTTTTTTTTTATCTTAGGTTTCATTTCAGATGTATATAGTTTATTATATGTATATGAAACCAAAGAAATGGCAAGAAAATTTTATATAGATAAAAGAGAAAATAACGATGTGGAAAACAAGACAAGG